TGATCGTGAGCCATATAATTATCACTATAAATAAGAACCAAAATTCCGACAGTAGTGATTAACATTGACATAATAGAAGTAAGTGGATCAATCAAGTAGCCGAATTCTAAAGAAAAATCACTATCAAGGGTCCAAGACCATACATATTGATAGATATAACTGCTTTTTATTTGCTGAATAGACAGATTAATTGAAAAAATCATGACTATACTTAACAATAAAATACTCGGAAAAGCCCACATACGACGAAGATTTTTTGTGGCTATCGGAAAAAGAAGAAGTCCCGCTCCTATTAACATAGGAACTGGAAGTGGAAGGAAGGGTATAATCCACGCATATTGATATATCTGTTCCATAAAAAAAATTTCATTCTTAATTAATATTAATTGTTTCCGATTCACCGGACCTTATCTCTTTTGAAAGGAGTCAATAAAAAAAAATGAAGATATGCACTAACCTAAACTAACTTAAATATCATTTTTGAATTTTTATTTCTTTTTACGTATTCTTTCTGAGTTTCTGTTAAATACTTCAAATATTCAAATCAAGAAGTTCCAATTGGTCAAATCATATGAAAGAAAGAGATTAATTACTAGTCTACTTAGACTCGAATTTCTAAATTAACGTCAAATTTAGGCATATTTTTCCCGACTTTGACAAGTTACAAAAAATATTCTTCTTTTTTATATTTTTCGAAAATTAGTAATATTTTATGCGATTTTGCCATATCTTTGACTCATCTTATCTATTCTTTTCAATTGTTCTAATTCTAAAAAAATATTATCTAGAAAAGAAATACATAAATACATAATGAATTAGAAAAGTGCATATTTTTTTGAACAATAGATGTCTTTCACATCCAGCTATACCAATGAGTAATCTCTTAATTTTTATTTAAATGGCAGTTCCAAAAAAACGTACTTCTGCATCAAAAAAGCGTATTCGTAAAAATTTTTGGAAAAGGAAGGGGGATTGGGCAGCGTTAAAGGCGTTTTCCTTAGGGAAATCTCTTTCTACTGGGAATTCAAAAAGTTTTTTTGTGCGACAAACAAATAAAATAAGTAATAAAACATAACACATTGGAATAATATAACTAGGCCTCATTTAAATTTTTAAATTGACTCATTTCATTTCGAAACCCCAATTCCCGATTTCCATTCCCTCTTGAGTTTAATCAATTAGGGAATGGAAGTCGTTCCGCCTTTAGACTATGTAGAATAAGCATTCTTCTGTTTACCTTACCGAATTCAAAAAAACAAAAACAAGATACTTAATTCTCTTTTTAGTATATTTTATTTATTATTATTTCCAAGGCGGGGAGTATTATTTTCCCCACCAACCTATTTGTAACCTAAAATAAGGTTTTGTTTTTTGTTTTGTGCAACTGTCTTATTTTTTTATTTTAGCTAAATTCCTATATAAACCCCATATATCTTCCGCCATCAATCCACACCAAATGTAGTCAAGATATTCTGGATAAATATGTGTCAATTTTGACTGATCCAAAACAGGTTATTTTTTTTCATTGTTTTGGGGGGGTTCTGGCCCTTAATTCATAGTAGGCCTATTTAGTTTTACAAGAGTTCAAGTCCGAGGAGATTATAAAATACACAATAAAAGGAAGACCCTAAACTAAAATGCAAATAATGAACCTTCAAATACCTATTTTAACGAATTTTTATTCATCAAATTTGATCTTTCCAAAAAAATATTTAACCCAATTGAATTCTTAAATCTAGACGATTGTTTATTCATAGACTATTATGAGTTCAAGACAAGCCGCTATGGTGAAATTGGTAGACACGCTGCTCTTAGGAAGCAGTGCTATAGCATCTCGGTTCGAGTCCGAGTGGCGGCATTTCATCTCCTAAAAAAAGTAAATAGATCCTATAATGAAAATGAATTGATGAATTCAATTCCCAATTTCAATTTTATAATTAAGGGAGTCCTTTTTTTTTATGATATTTTCAACCTTAGAGCATATATTAACTCATATTTCTTTTTCAATCGTTTCTATTCTAATGACAATTCATTTGATAACCTTTTTTGATGATGAAATCGTAAAACTATATGATTCATCTGAAAAGGGCATGATAATTTCTTTTTTCTGTATAACAGGATTATTAATTACTCGTTGGATTTATTCAGGACATTTTCCACTAAGTGATTTATATGAATCCTTAATTTTCCTTTCATGGAGTTTTTCCCTTACTCATATAGTTACGTATTTCAAAAAAAATCAAAATATTCTAAGCATAATAATCGGCCCAAGTGCTATTTTTACCCAGGGCTTTGCTACTTCAGGTCTTTTAACTGAAATACACGAATCTACAATATTAGTACCCGCTCTTCAATCCGAGTGGCTAATAATGCACGTAAGTATGATGATATTAGGCTATGCGGCCCTTTTATGTGGATCATTATTATCAGTATCACTTCTAGTCATTAGAGTTAGAAAAAACAGAAAGTTTTTTTCTACGAGTAATCATTTATTAAATTTAAATGAATCATTTTTATTTGGTGAAATCGAATACATGAATGAACGAAGTAATATTTTACAAAATATTTCTTTTTTTTCTCCAAGGAATTATTACAGGTCGCAATTGATTCAACAATTGGATTATTGGAGTTATCGGGTTATTAGTCTAGGATTTATCTTTTTAACCATAGGAATTCTTTCTGGAGCAGTATGGGCTAACGAAGCATGGGGATCCTATTGGAGTTGGGATCCAAAAGAAACTTGGGCTTTTATTACTTGGATCGTATTCGCGATTTATTTACATACTCGAACCAATAAAAAAAGGAACGCTACAAATTCAGCAATTGTGGCGTCTATTGGATTTCTTATAATTTGGATATGCTATTTTGGAGTCAATCTATTAGGAATAGGACTACATAGTTATGGTTCATTTACATTAACATCTAATTAAGGGGGTTCTTTCGAATAGGAATCGAAAAGTGTACAGCGCACATCAGATAAAAAAATTTTGTGTGAACTGGATAGAACCCCGTGAATCACTACAATATTTGATTCACGGGGTTCTATCCAGTTCACATTCATTTTTTTTACTTAAGATAAGAAGAAAAAGCCTTCTTTTTGTCATTGTACAATGAACATTTTAAAAAATTATCATTTTTTTTTCAAAAAAACTATCTATAAAAAGAATTAGATAGAATAACTTCAACTTTTTCAACTGATAGTGAAAGAACGAAATCTGGGTACATACCAATACCTAGTACGGGTAAAAAAATAGAGATCGAAAGAAATAACTCTCGTGGTCCAGAATCAAAAAAATAAGAGTTTCGAACATTAAATATCTTGTATCCATAGAACATCTGACGTAACATAGATAATAAATAAATAGGAGTTAATATCATTCCAATTGCCATTACAAAAGTAATTAGGAGTTTTGTTATTAAAAGATATTTTTGACTAGTAATTAGTCCAAAAAAGACTATTAATTCGGCAACAAAACCACTCATACCAGGTAATGCAAGGGAGGCCAACGAAAAGCTACTGAACATCGTGAATATTTTTGGCATTGGGATAGCTATTCCACCCATTTCGTCAAGATAAACAAGATGTATTCTATCATACGTCGTCCCGGCCAAGAAAAAAAGTGCAGCACCAATAAATCCATGAGAGATTATTTGTAAAAGGGCTCCATTGAGCCCCATATCGGTGATAGAACCTATTCCTATAATTATGAAACCCATATGAGATACAGAGGAATAGGCTATTCTTTTTTTTAAATTACGTTGACCGAGAGATGTTGAAGCTGCATAGATTATTTGCATTGCGCCTACTATCATCAACCAAGGAGAAAATATAGAATGAGCATGGGGGAATAATTCCATATTGATCCGAACTAATCCATACGCTCCCATTTTTAATAAGATTCCAGCTAGAAGCATACAAGTACTATAATGTGCTTCTCCATGGGTATCTGGTAACCATGTATGTAGGGGTATGATTGGCAATTTGACAGCAAAAGCAATAAAAAATCCAATATAAAAAATTATTTCCAAGCCCACAGGATAGGACTGATTGGCTAATATTTCAAAATTTAATATTGGTTCAGTAGAACCATATAAACCGATACCCAGAACTCCCATTAACAGAAAAATGGAACCTCCCGCTGTGTACAAAATAAATTTTGTAGCTGAGTACAGACGTTTTTTTCCTCCCCACATGGCTACAAGTAGATAAACGGGAATTAATTCTAACTCCCACATGAGGAAAAAAAGTAAAAGGTCCCTAGAAGAAAATAATCCTATTTGCCCGCTGTACATTGCTAACATCAGGAAATTAAATAATCGAGAATCCCGAGTAACTGGCCAAGCCGCTAAAGTAGCTAAAGTAGTGATGAATCCCGTCAGTAAAATGGGTCCTATAGAGATTCCATCTATTCCTAATCTCCAATGGAAATCAAAAAATTTGATCCATTTATAATCCTCCACTAGTTGTATTAATGGATCATCCGATTGGAAATGATAGCAGAATGCATAAGTCGTCAGAAGAAGTTCTAAGATACAAATACATATAGTATACCAACGGATTACTCTATTGCCTCTATGCGGAAGAAAGAAAATTAGGGAACCGAAAAATATGGGAAAAACTACAATTAGTGTTAAGAAAGGAAAATGGTTCGTGGTAAAGACAAGATACGCTTCTTGGGCCAGAAAAATCCGTGCTCTAAATATTTAGAGCACGGATTTTTTGTCGGTAAAAAAAATAAAATGGATTCAAGTATAATTTTCTGGAAGGTATCAATAAGCTAGACCCATACTGCGAGTTGTTTCATGCCATAAATAAACTCGAACACTCAAAAAATCCGTTGGACAGGCAGATTCACATCTCTTACAACCAACACAGTCCTCGGTCCTTGGAGCAGAAGCTATTTGTTTAGCTTTACATCCGTCCCAGGGTATCATTTCTAATACATCGGTGGGACACGCTCGGACACATTGAGTACATCCTATACATGTATCATAAATCTTTACTGAATGTGACATTGGATCTATACATTTTTGAACGTCAGAAATTTTCGGTCTAGTAAACTAACTTATAAATGAATCCGATATTTAGATACCAGACGAATCAATGAGTGATCAGAATCAATCTATTTCCCAATTGGGTTATGAGCGAGGGCCAAAATACTTTGATTTCTTATGTTTTTGTAATCACGATCACATCTTACCCGTATCCAACCTGCTGATTTGAATTAATTTATGAATATTCAAATTTTTATTTATATATTTATATAATAAATACTATTTATTCAATAAATTGGATTGGTTAATACGAGTTGATTTTCTGTTACGATAAATTGATGAAACAATAGCTGGTCCAATAGCTGCTTCAGCGGCTGCAATAGCTATAACAAAAATTGAAAAAATGTCTCCTCTTAATTGACGATTATCAAAAATATCAGAAAATGTTACAAAATTGATATTCACTGAATTTAATATAAGTTCAAGGCACATAAGGGCTCTAACCATATTTCGACTTGTGATCAATCCATAGATACCAATAGAAAATAAATAGGCACTTAAAACAAGTATATGTTCGAGCATCATTTTCGAACTCCTTATCAATCTTGATTCATTTCAATCTGAACAATAATTCACTCGATTCGATTCTAACAAATATGGAACAAAACAAGGGAATAGATTGGTAATAGTAATAGATAGATAAGAAACTAAAGCCTTTCTATTCTATTTTTTAGACAAGAATTCAAATAAAATAAAAGGATTATAACATTCATTTTCCGTTGATTCTATATTGAATTACTCGTTTTAAAAATTTTTTATTGACGAGCTATAGCAATTGCACCTATTAAAGCGACTAAAAGAATTATTGAAATCAGTTCAAATGGAAGAAAAAAATCTGTTGATAAATGAATTCCAATTTGTTGACTATTACTTATCAAATCTTGCTCTAGAATCTGATTTGATTTTGTAGTCCAAACGATCCCATACCAGGACGTATCTGGAATAGTAGTAATTAGTGAAATAAAAAGACTTGTACAAACCGTTGCAGTAACTCCATCCCCAATAGTCCAAAGCTGAAAATCTTTGTAATATTCTGAACCATTCATGAACATCACAGCAAAAATGATTAAAACATTTATAGCTCCGACATAAATAAGTAGCTGCGCAGCAGCTACAAAATACGAGTTAGATAGAATATAGAATAAAGATATACAAAAAAGAACCAATCCCAACGAAAAGGCCGAATAAATTGGATTCGGAAGTAATACTACTGCCAGACTTCCTAATATAAGACCCGATCCCAGAAAGACTAAAAGAAAATCATGTATTGGTCCAGGTAAATCCATTTGATTTTATAGAAAAAAATCTAAATATTTCATGCCTTTGTTGACCTGACCAGGACAAAAAAAGAAGTTATCCTATTTTTTAGGATAATTTTTAATTGAATGAAACTTAAATGGGGGTAGCTTGGATTGATGTAGATACAGTTATTCGCCTACTCTTATTCTCCAAAGCAGAGGTTGAAACTTTCTATTTTTTTGAAATCATTATTCGAATATAAATCAATTTTCAATCAAAATGAAGCTGCGATTTTCTCCAACCAACCATTCTTTTTTATTCACCAAAAAAAAACCCCGTTCCTTTTTTAGATCCAAAAAAGTTATTTGGAATTTGTAAATGTTTTTTGAATCAAGGGTTTTATACATTTTTTATTTGAGGTGAATTCGAAGAAATTGTTCGAATTGTGTAATCGTCAATTATTGACATTGGTAACCGACCTAAAGCAATTTGATTATAATTCAATTCGTGACGATCATAAGTAGAAAGTTCATATTCTTCAGTCATTGATAAACAATTTGTTGGACAATACTCAACACAATTACCACAAAATATACAGATTCCAAAATCAATACTGTAATTAAGTAATTGTTTCTTTCTAATATTCGTTTCCAATTTCCAATCAACAACAGGTAGATCTATAGGACATACACGAACACATACTTCACAGGCAATGCATTTATCAAATTCAAAGTGGATTCGGCCTCGGAAACGTTCCGATGTGAGCAATTTTTCGTAGGGGTATTGAATAGTTACAGGTAAACGATTCGCATGGGACAAGGTAATCATGAAACCTTGACCGATGTACCTGGCAGCTCGTATTGTTTGTTGACCAGAATTCAAGACCTGAGTTAGCATAGGGAACATATCTGAATATCGATAAATAATTTGACTTGTTTCTTTCTCTTGTTTGAGACAAGTTGTGAAGATGGACTATTCTTTTACAGTGAAAGAAGTTGGGACGAAGTTGTTAATAATAGATTACCTAGAGAAATAGGTAAAAGAAATTTCCAGCCAAGATTTAATAGTTGGTCCATTCTCAGTCTTGGTAAAGTCCATCTTGTTGCAATAGCAATGAACACGAACAAATAAGTTTTAGTTAATGTAATAAAAATACCGATTATTGTTGCAAAAATTTTACTTTTTTTATTTATGTCAAAAAACTCAGGAACGAATATGTATGGAATAGAAAGATCCCAACCCCCCAAATAAAGAACTGTTACAAATAATGAAGAAACTAGTAGATTTAGATACGAAGCAACGTAAAATAAACCAAATTTTATACCTGAATATTCGGTTTGATAACCTGCTACTAATTCTTCTTCGGCTTCTGGTAAATCAAAAGGTAATCTCTCGCACTCGGCTAGAGAAGAAATTAGAAAAACGATAAACCCTATAGGTTGACGCCACAAATTCCATCCCCAAAAACCATATTTTGACTGCGCTTCAACTATATCAACTGTACTTAAACTGTTAGATAATCATAGTCGACGATAACATCACTGTTGCCATCGCTATTACAGAACCGTACATGAGATTTTCACCTCATACGGCTCCTCATAGGTCACAAATAAATCGAAGGATCTTTCAACATTATTTATTTTGATGTGTTTGTAGGCTCGATAGAGAGTCAAACTCCTATCCTAAGGCCTAGAATTAGACCAATGGAATTCTGTCTGCTAAATTTATAATAACTAAATTTATAATAAAAAGTGCTTCTGAATTGATCTCATCTTTTAAGAATTTTCATTTTTCTTTGTTGATTAATAACTTTATCTTTGAATAAAAAAATACTTTTTAGAAGAATATTGCATAGATATTTCAACCTATCATTTTATTATTTTCAATTACGAAAAATAATTAGACATTACATAACAAGAATTTTTTTCTCTAAAAAAAATCTAAATAATTATGAATAAAAAAAAAAAAAAGAGATCCTTTTGCAATTCTAATTCTAGTCTTTAGATTTTTTTCGTTCCTATTCTACTTTCTCAGAAAATAAAGGGCATTACCCAAAGTAAAAGATTTCTTCGTTCTTGATAGTTATTTACTTAATCGGTGGATAGGAACATACTCTGGATCGAAATCGTGGGGAGTACTTCTTAAATCATTTCTACCAACTTAAAGCCCCAATTAAAATTATTATTCTATAAAAGAAATATCCTTTTGGATAATTTACAGAATCTCCATTACTAATCCTTTGTGTATCTTGGTTTTACTAACCATCCACTCATTTTTTTGATTTGAATCTCGCATTAGGGTAATACATCTATGGTAATAGATAGTAAAAACCCCATATGGTTGATCGTTTGAAACTGCTTCAAGCCATGATGACTAATGAACCAATCTTGTCAACCGATGTTGGGATAAACAGTCTCAAGTGCTTATGTTTCCTTTGACTTAATTCTTGTACATAGGAAATGAGATTGAATTCCTTTAACAGCAAATTTGTAAGCCGTTTTATTTCACTCATATAACTATCGGGTTTAATTCATCAATTCCAACGATGAATAAAAAAAAGTTTAACTTATTTAATTTTCTTGCTAGAAAGAAAACTTGCTAGAAAGAAAAGAAAGTAGGGGAAATTTTATGTCTCACCGAGTCGCACGTAGAGATATTGATAATACACATAGAGTTAATGGTATTTCATAACTAATTGATTGAGCAGCAGCCCTTAATCCACCTAAAAAGGAATATTTATTATTTGATGCATATCCCGAGATAAGAAGTCCAACGGGAGCAAGACTTGAAATGGCGATCCATAAAAAAACACCAATACTAAGATCGGCTAGAATAAAGTGATAGCTAAAAGGAATTACTGAATAACTTAATAAAATGGATATGACTGCTATGGATGGCCCGATACTGAATAAACGAGTATCTCCTCTAGATGGAAGAAGATTCTCTTTGAAAAGCAGTTTTGTACCATCTGCTAGAGCTTGAAGAATTCCCAAAGGCCCAGCGTATTCGGGTCCAATACGTTGTTGTATCCCTGCAGATATTTCTCTTTCTAACCAAACAATTACTAGTACACCTAGTGTGATTCCTAATACAAGAGTTAAAATAGGGACAAGCATCCATATGATGCTATAGACTTCTTTTAAGAATTCCAATCTGGAAAAAGAATTGATAGCTTGTATTTCTGTTGTATGAATTATCATTTCAACGATCAACTTCTCCCATAATGATATCTATGCTACCTAGTATCGTCATAATATCAGCCAATTTCATTCTTTTAACTAACTGCGGAAGAATTTGCAAGTTGATAAAACCCGGTGGTCGAATTTTCCATCTCCAAGGAAAAACACTCTGATCGCCTATCAGAAAAATTCCCAACTCTCCTTTTGGTGCTTCGACTCTTACATAAAGTTCTTGCTTGGACAATTCAAAACTTGGAGAAGGTTTTTTACTAATAAATCGATATTCAAAATCATTCCACTCAGGGTCTTTTATTCTATTAAAACGTCGGATTTCTAAATTCTCATAGGGTCCCCCTGGAATTCCTTCGAGAGCCTGTTGGATAATTTTTATGGATTCTGTCATTTCACTGATTCGTATTAAATACCGAGCTAATGAATCCCCTTCCTTTTGCCATTGAATCTCCCAATCCAATTCGTCGTAACACTCATAACGATCAACTTTACGAAGATCCCATTTTATTCCAGAAGCTCGTAGCATTGGCCCTGATAAACCCCAATTCAGTGCTTCTTCTGAGCCAATAATGCCTACGCCTTCAACTCGTTCTAAAAAAATAGGATTTCGTGTAATAAGCTTTTGATACTCATCAACCCCGGTTAAAAAATAATCGCAAAAATCCAAGCATTTATCTATCCATCCATGAGGTAGATCAGCAGCGACTCCTCCGATACGAAAATAATTATGCATCATGCGCATACCGGTAGCAGCTTCGAATAGGTCATATATCAATTCTCGTTCTCGCAAAATATAGAAGAAAGGGGTCTGTGCCCCAATATCTGCCATAAAAGGGCCAAGCCATAACAAATGAGAAGCGATACGACTCAACTCCAACATAATAGCTCTGATATAGCTAGCCCTTTTAGGTACTTGAATATTTCCTAGCCGTTCGGGTCCATTTACAGTTATTGCTTCTGTGAACATAGTAGCTAAATAATCCCAACGCGTTACATAAGGCAAATATTGTATAATTGTTCGATTTTCTGCAATTTTCTCCATTCCTCTATGTAAATAACCCAATATCGGTTCACAGTCAATAACATCTTCACCATCGAGAGTAACGATCAGTCGAAGAACACCATGCATTGATGGGTGGTGAGGGCCCATATTGACTATCATGAGGTCTTTTCTTGTAGTTGGTGCAATCATAAGTTTTTTTCCGAGTCATTCTTCCATGCATTTCTGAAAGTAAAAAGAAGTTCATCAAAATATAAACGACTAAGCTCAAATGGTATCACGCTTCAAATTAACGAGTTTTTCTCTCTCGAATATCCAACCCGCCAATTAATTCTTTATATCGTTCTCTATTTTTTTTTGACAAATAGGCCAGCAGTCGTTGACGTTTTCCCAAAATTTTTCTCAAACCTCTCTGAGATGAAGAATCTTTTTTGTGCAATTCCAAATGTGAAGTAAGTCTCCTTATCTTAGTGGTGAAACTGAATACTTGAAATTCAACAGATCCTCGGTTTTCTTCCTTTTCTTTTTGAGAACTAACCGAAATGAATGAATTTTTTACCATAAAAAAAAACGCCCCCTTTCCTTTTTACATATATGGATTTTACTGATCAGTAATAATAATGCCATTAATTTAAATGTGGTATATACAATAATCTAATTTGAATATCTTTATGAACTCCTAATTTTCTGAATTCAAATAAATAAATCCGATTTCAAAGTGGATTTAGATAGGGATAGAAAAGGATTAGTACTTTTTCGCGTCGAAGAATTTAGACCTAAAATTAAGAAGGTCCTGTTGATTCATTTCGAGATCTAATTAAGACATTATTCATTTCATATTGGATATTAGAATGAAATATGAGACAAGACACGCGATCTGTATATTTGTTTACTTTCATATATATACCCTATATTAGAATTATTCTAGGGTATAGGATATATAGAAAAGGTGTATTATTCACAAATTTTTAATTGTGGATACAGATGTATCCTTAACATACTGAAACGACTGCCATTATTGCTATCAAACGAATAACGATTCATACAAGCTAAATCTTCTAATCGATAATTAGGCCAAAGAAAGAGCTTTAATTTCATTAATTGCTTTTTATCTCTATCAAGATGGTTATTGTCATGTGAAACTTGGCTGCTGTTTTTTACGTTCTTTCCGTTCCAAAAGATGAAATTTCTATTTATGTCATTTCGATTTTTTGAATTGAAACAAATTAGAATTCTCAATTTTCTACGGCGCCTAACCGATAAAATATTTTCAGGAACAAGCAAATCAAACAAATTTTTGTCTCTATTTCCAATTATTTTTTGATGTGGTGAAATAGTTTCATCAAAATTATTTTTAGAAACATATCTTTGCTCTTGGTATTTTTGATTAGTTTGCTGCTTACTCTTATGAACCAACGAAATACCTATGGTTTGATACATAATAAGTTGTCCATCTTTTTTTCCAGGCAGACGAATGGGTTCTATAATCAATATTCCTTTTTTCAGCAATTCTGTAAGAGCTAAATTATTCTGAATCATCATTATATCCAAACTAAGTTCTCTCTTTTGAATCGAGGATATAGTCATTTTTCTTGGATCTATCAGTCTAAGCAGGAGACAATATACCTTGATATTATTGATCATTCTTTGATTCAAAGTATCGTTCCATCTCAATTGAAAAAGCAAATACCGTTTCAGGAATAAATCTAGTTCTGCTTCTGTGTTGCTTTTGTATTGTTTTTTCTTTTTCCCCTTTTTCATGTCTGATCTTGCATAATTTTCTTGAATATCTTTTTGTTGTGAGAGACCGGACCCAAGATCTCCTCTGCTTGTGGGTTCTTTTTCTTCCTTATTTTGATGCTTTTTATTCAATGCTATCAAAAAACTTCCTTTTTCCTTTTCATTGATCTTTTTATTTTCACTACTATTTTCATTTTTATTCAAATTTAATAGAAGTAATTTGCTTGGTATAACCCAAGGTTTAGTTTTATATGCACTATAAAGTAACACAAATTCTGGGAAGAACCAAAGTTCCAGATTCGATACGGGACAGTTTAGCATTTTTTCATTCATTCCCATCCAATCAAAAAAATTTTTGTGTGAGTTTGATGGAGTTATTTCTGGACTCATAAGAGAAGAAAGATCTTTTTTAGAAATTTTGTGAGAATTATTAGTACCAATTTGAGTATTTTGATTCCTATTGGTATCAATCATGATCCAGGCTTCAATATCAAGTTTTTGTCTCAGATAAAAATTGAGAATTTTCCAATCAAAATATTTTCTATCGACCTTTTTGTCCATATATAGAATATCAATCTTTCCTAGATAATTATTAATAGAGATATTCCCCGGCATATCAAAAAAGGTCTCTTTAGGCACGTTATAAGAAAAATATCTATTTTTATTTACTTGAAACAGCGATCTATAAAAAAAACATTTTTCATAATTAAGAAATTTATATGATAAAAGATTATATTTATAGTATTTTTTAATATTATCTTTTTGATTAGATAATGAATATACTCCAAATTTTTTTTGTTTTTTGGAATCAATTAATTGGTCTTTTTCATATGAATGCCGTTTGTTTAAATTTTCGTTTTTAGCTATACGACGCTGATAAACTTTATTTCGCCATTTTTTTGCTATTAATCTAGACCATCTGATCTGAGATAAATCGTATTTATAATGTCCTCTTAACCAGTTTTTCCATTGATTTATTTCATAACTCTGAAGTTTCTTATCTCCTAATTTCGAATGAACCATTTCTTGTGTTTCAAAAAAATCCTTTATTTCAGGCTTAAGAAAAAAGGGGATTCTTTGATATTGAAAAACAGATCTTAATTTAGACGAGTTCCTAACTTGGATTTGTGATAATTTGTAAAATATATATGCTTGTGACACGTAGGATAAGTCATAAAAAATATGTGAATTTGTTTTAATAGTACTAATATTATCAAGTGGCTTTTTTATAGTCGAAATAAACGGAATTGAATTTTTCTTTTTTTTATTAATTCTTTCTTGTTTTCTTTCATTATTGTAAATGTATTTATCAATAATTTTTTTTGTCGATTCAAGAAAGAATTCCGTATTTATTTTGGGAATATTAATGATATATAAAAATATATTTGTGTATATTTTTTCAATAAAAAAAAGAAAAAAAAAAGGTAATTTACAGGCTATTTGAGCATTTCTTCTTTTTAATATTTGCCATTTTTCGAATCTTTTATCATTATAACTTGTTTTGGTAGGACTAAGATTATTTATTCTTGGAGTTACTTTTTTTTTCTCTTTTGTGATTCTTTCTAGTTGATTTCGAATTGTACTTGTTCTATCAGTCAGATCCTTCATTTTTATTTTTGTCAATGAATAATTTGGCCAACTCGCAGATGCAATTTGACTAAACGATTCGTGCATTATCTGATTGCTTATTATGGAATCTTTTTCTTCTTTAATTTCGCTCGATTCATATACTTCTACTTCTCTTAATCTAAATAATAGAATTGGATTTATTTTTGACAGTTCTTCTCTTATTTTTTTTAAAAAAATAACACTTTCGATAATCCATTTTTTTATTTCTTTTGAAACTTTTCGAAGTAATTTTGTTTTTCCTTTGAAAACTATTAGAACTCGAAAATACTTCTTTTTTAATTTTCCAATTTTTTTTTCGACTTCCTTAAAAATGGATTTAAAAAAGGAAGGTCGTTTTCGGGGCGAACCAAAAGGAAGTTCAGTTTCCATTCCCCAAACTGTTAAAAAACAAAAATCATCTTTTTCTTTTTTCTTTTTCATTAGATCTTTTTGAGAGGATCGTAGTTTCGATCTGTGCCAAGGTTTCAGACAGAAAGGAAATAATATTTTTATTTGAATACCGTCTGTCAACCAATTTTTCGGAAATTCTGTTTCGGATAATGGAACACCATTATAGGTACATTTAACATGGATCTCTCTATCCCATTCCTGTAAATCCTCAGACCATTCCGGAAATTGAAATAGGAATATACGTCCAATATTTTTCGCAATTATAAATGAAGGTAATAGAATATATTTTCGAAAAATAGATTGGGTTAGTAACATGCAACCTCTTATTACTTGTGCAAATGGAAGGGTATCCCAAGCTTCTGCTATCTCTATTCGTGTTTTCTCCTTTCTTTTGTTCTTTTCTTTTTTTTCTTCTCTTTTTGTTTGCTCTTCTGTATACTCTACAATTTCGAATGCTTCCCTTTTTCCCACCCAATTTCTAAAAATTAGTTTAATCAACTCGGAGATATCAAAAGAAAAAAGAGGGGATTTTTGGATTCTGTCCAAAAAAAGAAGCGAATGCACATTTGCTTGAAACAATTCAAAAATAATTATTTTACGCCTTTGAGACCGCATAGAACCTTTGATTATACCTCGTCGAAAGTCTGATTGTTGTGAATAGCGTATCAAAGCTACTTCGTCTTGATTGGGCGTATTTGTATCTGTAGTATTAGGATCAGTATCCTGCTTGTTAGTGGTAAAAATTACCACACGTTT